CAATTTTTTTCAGTTCTAAAAGTTTTAAACAAAAAAACTAAATTTTTTCTAAATGTCTCAAAAGAAAGAGCACAATGGATCATCAAAAGTATTCTCAAAAAGATTCTATTTCTAAAAGAAAAAATAAAAAAACTAGCACTATCAAATCTTTTATTTATATTTGGATTGAGAAAAACATATGAATTGAATGAAATTCAAAAAGATTCAACAATCATTAACAGTAATCCAATGATTTACGAATCAGCCATTCCAATTCAATCTATTAATTGGACAAATTATTCATTGACAGAAAAAAAAATAAAAAATCTGAATGATAGAAGAAAGACAATCATAAAACAAATAGAAAAATTTACAAAAGACAAGAAAAAGGGGTTTTTAATTTCAGAGAGAAATATTTGGTCTAAGAAAATAACTTATGATGATAAAAGATTAGAATTACAAAAAAATATTTGGGAGATATTACAAAGAAGAAATGTTCGATTAGCCCGTAAATCACATTATTTTTTTAAATTTTTCATGGAAAAAGTATACATAGATATCTTTGTATGTATCATTAATATTCCTAGGATCAATGTACAACTTTTTCTTGAATCAACAAAAAAAATTCTTAATAAATACATTTACAATAATGAAGCAAATGAAGAAAGAATTGATAAAAAAAATCAACGTCTAATTCACTTTATTTCTACTATAAAAAAATCAATTTTGAATATTAGTAATAGGAATTCACAGAATTTTTGTGACGTATCCTCTTTGTCACAAGCATATGTATTTTACAAATTATCACAAGCCCAAGTTATTAACTTATATAAGTATAAATTAAGATATGTTTTTGAATATAATGGAAGACCCTTTTTTCTTAAGAATGAGATAAAGGATTATTTTTTTGGAGTACAAGGAATATTTCATTCAAAATTAAAACATAAGAACCCTCCTAATTCTGTAATGAATCAATGGACAAATTGGTTAAAAGGTCATTATCAATACGATTTATCTCAGAGTGGATGGTCTAGATTAGTCCCACAAAAATGGCGAAATAGAATGAATGAACGTCATGTGGCTCAAAATAAAGATTTAACCAAATGTCATTCATATGAAAAAAACAGATTAATTCTTTACAAAAAACAAGAAGTAGACTCATTAACAAAAAAAAAAATACAATATGGGTATGATCTTTTATCATATAAATCTATTAATTATGCAGATAAGAAGGACTCATATATTTATGGATATAGATCGCCATTCCAAGCAAATAATAACCAAGCGATTTCTTATAATTACAACACATGTAAAAAAAAATTATTTGATATGACGGATGATATTCCTATCAAGAATTATATAGTAGAAGATTCTATTCTAGATATGGAAAAAAATCTGGATAGAAAGTATTTTGATTGGAGAATTTTGAATTTTTGTCTTAGAAATAAAGTGGATTTTGGGGCTTGGATCGATACCGATTATTATTTTACGTTTCATCAAGAAATCAACCCATCCAATCAAAAAAAAACCTTTTTTGATTGGATGGGAATGAATGTAGAAATACTAAATCGTTCCATAGCGAATCGGGAATTTTTTTTCTTCTCTAAATTTTTTATATTTTATAATGCATATACGAGTAACCCATGGATCATACCAATCAAATTACTTTTTTTCAATTTTAATGTAAATAAAAATGTTAATGAAAAGAAAAACATCACTGAAAAGAAAAAAATAGATATTTTTAGACCATCGAAAAAAAAAAAAGAAAAACGAGATCAAGGAAAAACAGAATACGCAGGCCGAGTAAATCTTCAAGCATCTCTCTCAAAGAAAGAAAAAGATGTTGAAGAAGATTATGCAGGATCGGACATGAAAAAGGGTGTAAAAGAAAAGAAATACAAGAACAACATCGAAGCAGAACTTAATTGCTTCCTAAGAAGGTATTTGCTTTTTCAATTGAACTGGTGTGATTACTTAAATGAAAGAATACTGAATAATATCAAAGTATATTGTCTCCTGCTTAGACTGATAAATCTAAAAGAAATTGCGATAGCCTCTATTCAAAGAGGAGAACTAAGTCTAGATATTATGAAAATTCAGAATCAGCCGGATTTAACTCTTACAGAATTGAATAAAAATACGGAATTGATGAAAAAAGGAATATTGAGTATCGAACCAACTCGTCTGTCTAGAAAAAATCATGAACAATTTATTATGTATCAAACCATAAGCCTTTCGTTGATTCATAAGAGAAAGCACCAAATTAATCAAAGATACCGAGAAAAAAGCTATGTTGATAAGAAGAATTTTGATAAATCCATTACAAGAACAACAGATCAAAAGCTGACTGAAAATAAAGAAAAAAATCATTATGATTTGCTTGTTCCTGAAAATATTTTATCCGCTAGACGTCGTAGAGAATTGAGAATTCTAATTTGTTTCAATCCTAGGAATAGAAATAGTGTGCATAGAAATACAGCATTTTACAATGAGAATAAAGTGAATAATTGCTGTCAAGTTTTGACTACAAGTAAAGATCTTGATAGAGATAAAAAAAAACTAATTAATTTAAAGTTATTTCTTTGGCCAAATTATCGATTAGAAGATTTAGCTTGTATGAATCGCTATTGGTTTGATACCAATAATGGCAGTCGTTTCAGTATGATAAGGATACATATGTATCCGCGATTGAAAATTAGTTAATCTACATTTTTTTTCTATTTCCCGTAACATATCTGGTATGGGAAGACAAATAGATGCAGACACGCATTGTCTTACCTTCTATTCTGAGGCATGATACTAATTCAATGATATATCCATTAGATCTATAAATGAATCAACAAAATCTTCTTTCTTTTTTGAAGTCTACAATTTTTCTTTTGTGAATGCATAAATATAGTATTTTTTGTATACCAATTTGAATTGGATTGATTAATAATAATTAATTTGAAAAAAAAAAAATCAGGAATTCTTAAGAAAATGAAGATTGTTGTATATACCAAATTGAAAATGAATGTCATTATTATTACTGATCAATAAAAATATCCAGAATCTAAAAAAAGGGGGGGAAGAGAAGCTTTCATTTTATGGTAAAAAATTCATTTATACCTGTTATTTCACAAGAAAAAAAAGAAGAAAACCCGGGATCGATTGAATTTCAAGTATTCAATTTTACCAATAAGATACGAAGACTTACTTTACATTTGGAATTGCACAGAAAAGACTATTTATCTCAAAGGGGTTTACGTAAAATTCTGGGAAAACGGCAACGACTCCTGTCTTATTTGTCAAAGAAAAATAGAATACGTTATAAAAAATTAATTAATCAGTTCGATATTCGGGAGTCACAAACTCATTAATTTGAAGAGTCATTTTGAATTATTCAATTTATTAGATCTTGAATTTTGATGAACTAATTTTTGTTTTAAGCAATTCATGGAAGAATGAATCGAGGAAAAACCTATGAATGCCCCAGCTACAAGAAAAGACCTCATGATAGTAAATATGGGTCCTCACCACCCATCAATGCATGGTGTTCTTCGACTCATTGTTACTCTAGATGGTGAGGATGTTATTGATTGTGAACCAATATTGGGTTATTTACATAGAGGGATGGAAAAAATTGCGGAAAACCGAACAATTGTACAATATCTGCCTTATGTAACACGTTGGGATTATTTAGCTACTATGTTCACAGAAGCAATAACCGTAAATGGACCGGAACAGTTAGGAAATATTCAAGTACCTAAAAGAGCCAGCTATATTCGAGTAATTATGTTGGAGTTGAGTCGTATAGCTTCTCACCTACTATGGCTGGGACCCTTTATGGCAGATATTGGTGCACAAACCCCTTTCTTCTATATTTTCAGAGAAAGAGAATTAATATATGATCTATTCGAAGCTGCCACAGGTATGAGAATGATGCATAATTATTTTCGTATCGGAGGGGTAGCGGCTGATCTACCTCATGGCTGGATAGATAAATGTTTGGATTTCTGCGATTATTTTTTAACAGGGGTTGTTGAATATCAAAAACTTATTACGCGAAATCCTATTTTTTTAGAACGGGTTGAGGGGGTAGGCATTGTTGGTGGAGAGGAAGTAATAAATTGGGGTTTATCAGGACCAATGCTTCGGGCTTCTGGAATACAATGGGATCTACGTAAAGTTGATCATTATGAGTGTTACGAGGAATTTGATTGGGAAGTTCAATGGCAAAAAGAAGGAGATTCATTAGCTCGTTATTTAGTACGAATTGGTGAAATGGTGGAATCCATAAAAATTATTCAACAGGCTCTGGAAGGAATTCCGGGGGGGCCATATGAGAATTTAGAAATCCGTTGCTTTGATAGAGAAAAGGATCCAGACTGGAATGATTTTGAATATCGATTCATTAGTAAAAAGCCGTCTCCGACTTTTGAATTACCGAAACAAGAACTTTATGTGAGAGTTGAAGCCCCAAAGGGAGAATTAGGAATTTTTCTAATAGGGGATCAGAATGGTTTTCCTTGGAGATGGAAAATTCGTCCCCCAGGTTTTATCAATTTGCAAATTCTTCCTCAGTTAGTTAAAAGAATGAAATTGGCTGATATTATGACAATACTAGGTAGCATAGATATCATTATGGGAGAAGTTGATCGTTGAAATGATAATTGATACAACAGAAGTACAAGATATCAATTCTTTTTCCAGATTGGAATCTTTAAAAGAGGTCTATGGAATTATATGGGTACTTGTCCCTATTTTTACTCTTGTCTTGGGAATCACAATTGGTGTACTAGTGATTGTATGGTTAGAAAGGGAAATATCCGCAGGGATACAACAGCGTATTGGACCTGAATACGCCGGTCCTTTGGGAGTTCTTCAAGCTCTAGCAGATGGAACAAAACTACTTTTCAAAGAGAATCTTATTCCATCTAGGGGAGATATTCGTTTATTCAGTATTGGACCATCCATATCAGTCATATCAATTCTAGTAAGCTATTCAGTAATTCCTTTTGGCTATAACTTTGTTTTAGCTG